CAATCACTTATTCTACTGGATCTTACGGAGCCTGTTCATATCATACACGACATGATCGGGTCTGATCATAGAAAAGATTCTCTTCAAACGAACCGGCCTATCTTCTGTATGGGGCTTACGCGGTGGTTGGAACAAAGACACATTTTTTTGTTGTGAATTCAAATGTGGCAGATAGATAAGGACATATATCTGCAAGGCCCGATCAATAGTTCAAGTCACACACTCCCATAATCCATTTTATCTTCGGAAAATTCACTTCAACTATGAGTGTCAAAAAAATAATACATTTTTGTAGAGTTGAAGAGAAATATCCCAATACATGTCTTATTTTTTTTTTTCAATAATCCATATTTGTAGCAATGAAATACTAGTGTTCCTACCCCAAGTGATAGATGATTGATTACAAGATGGTATATATTCTTTATAAAGGACCAGAAATACCTTGCTTACGTATCATTGGGAAGTGCATTAACATAAATACGGCGGTAAGAAGAGGTAATACAAAAGTGTGTAAACTATAAAAACGAGTCAAAGTGGATTGTCCTACACTAGCACTTCCGCGTAATAACTCTACCAGAGGCGAGCCTATTACAGGAATAGCGTCTGGTACGCCTGTTACAATTTTTACTGCCCAATAACCAATTTGGTCCCGAGGTAAGGAATAACCAGTTACACCAAAAGATGCGGTCAATACACCCAAAACCACACCTGTAACCCAAGTCAATTCACGAGGTTTTTTAAAGCCGCCGGTGAGATACACGCGAAATACGTGCAGGATCATCATTAGGACCATCATACTTGCCGACCATCGATGAACTGATCGGATTAACCAACCAAAATTAGCTTCAGTCATTATATATTGAACAGAAGCAAAGGCCTCCGTAACGGTCGGACGATAATAAAAAGTCATAGCAAACCCGGTAGCTACTTGTACTAAAAAACAAGTAAGCGTAATTCCCCCTAGACAATAAAATATGTTGACGTGAGGAGGAACATATTTACTAGTTATATCATCGGCAATTGCCTGAATCTCAAGACGTTCTTCGAACCAATCATAGATTTTATTGAGATAGGTAAATCAAGGGGACCCCCCCGGAGAACCATATATGAAAATTTCATCTCGTACGGCTCAAACAAAAACACCCAAATACTAGTTCTAACGGATGTGTGTAATATAAAGTTTGAAATTTATTAATTCTATGATTTATGATTCAATTTTTTTTTGAAGATACTAAAGAATAAAAATCCGAAAGCTCTTCTTTGTGGTTATAATGCCAAAAAATCAAGTCGGCTCATTCGTCTATATATTGATCGTTATAGGCCTCTTGAATCTTCTATTTACCTATTTTCTTTGGTGTTATTTATGTGTAATGCGGCTTTACTGCTGTTTTCTTTATTATTGATAGGAATTCTCTTGTTAAGACCCTATGAATTGATTAAAACCTCAGATTCATACTAAAACCACGATGATTCAATAAAACCCTTTCAAACTAAGTCTAAGTCCCAAAATTCCCTGAGTAAGAACCATTGGATCATCACTTATTCAATGAATAGATATAATGACTAAAAATCCAAACCAAAGAAACCTTTGTTTTGTCCTTTGATCAAAATAAGCATAAACGAAAGTTTGAAAGAATAAAAATATTTCTATTTATAACTTCTAACTCTTTGAAAAAAAAAATTTTGAAGTCCGGACACGAGGTCTGACTATTAAGTATGAATCATAGTTCTAATAGTAATCTATTTCATATATTCCGTGCTCCAGATACTAGAATGAATATCCGACGAAGTAAAACCATCTCTATCAAGATGACAGACCCATTCTCTGTACTATCCATAGGATCATTTATACCAAGTCACACACTCATATTCCGGAAATACAGAAACAAAGAAATTCCACGGTCAAACTACCAAAATAGAATGGGATAAAAATCAGAAACCTAAACGCTTCACTTTGTATTGAAAAAGCCAGTTAATGGTTCTTGTGAATCTAATTCATTGAAATTCCATCCAGTAAAATGGAAGAATTATAAATCTCCAAAATAATAGATAGGAATATCGCGAATAGAGCCATTGCGAGACCCATCAAAGGAGTAGTTCCCCACCCAGGAGCTACTTTACCATATTCTGAATTCAATGGTTTCAATAAACTCCCCGCATTAGTTCGTTTTGGGCGGCCAGATCTAGAACTACCTTCAACGGTTTGTGTAGCCATAATATTTTATATTCAGTAAGATCTGTTGACTTTGTATACCATTCCGTTGTAAATAAATGATCTTATCATAGATCCATTGTGGTCTTAAAACTTTATAATGTCTTAAAACTATATAATCATGGAAACAGCAACCCTAGTTGCCATCTTTTTATCTGGTTTACTTGTAAGTTTTACTGGGTACGCCTTATATACTGCTTTTGGGCAACCCTCTCAACAACTAAGAGATCCATTCGAGGAACACGGGGACTAGTTGAAGTACGGATCCTCCAAATATTGGGAGGATCCGTACTTCAATTGAGATAATGACAAATCATTTCACCTTTTTAGTTGGAACTTTAGGCGGGTCTCGAAAAAAGATAGCGAAAAAAATTATTCCTAGAGTTGAGACTAAAAGGAATGTATAAACCAATGCTTCCATAGATTCGATCGTGGTTTACAATTATAGCTTCCATACCTGTTTATTTGGGATCGTCTCCCGGATAAATAAAGAACAAGAGTCAAAGAAAAGGCAGTGATTCAAATCAAGATTTATCTGGTACCCCATCTCAAAATCACAAAAAGAAAATAAAAATGAAAAGTAACAAGTAACAAAGCATATTGTATCAGACTACTTGTCTTCTTGTAGTTGGATCTCCAAGTTTTTGGAATGCTCCAAATTCCACTTGAGCATCTAAATCTGGATCAATACCAGCAAAAACATCTCGAAACAAGGTTCTAGCACCATGCCAAATGTGTCCGAAGAAGAAGAGCAAAGCAAACGAAGCATGTCCAAAAGTAAACCAACCCCGTGGACTGCTACGAAAAACACCATCGGATTTCAAAGTAGCACGATCTAATTCAAAAATCTCACCCAATTGAGCACGTCTAGCATATTTTTTCACAGTAGCGGGATCGCTATAACTGACTCCGTTGAGTTCGCCGCCATAGAACTCGACAGTTACACCTACTTGTTCGACACTATATTTAGATTCCGCCCTTCTAAAAGGAACATCGGCTCTAACAATTCCGTCTCCGTCTACCAAAACAACCGGAAATGTTTCAAAAAAAGTAGGCATACGACGTACAAAAAGTTCGCGCCCCTCTTTATCTCTAAAGATAGGATGTCCTAACCACCCAACAGCTATTCCATCCCCGTTGTCCATTGAGCCCGCTCTGAATAACCCCCCCTTTGCCGGATTATTGCCGATGTAATCATAAAAAGCTAGTTTTTCGGGAATTTTAGACCAAGCTTCAGATAAACTTTGATTTTCAGCCAACCCAGCACCAATTCTTCGATATATTTCTTGTTGGAAGTATCCTTGATCCCATTGATAACGAGTGGGACCAAATAATTCAATCGGGGTAGTTGCTGAACCATACCACATAGTTCCAGCAACTACAAAAGCGGCAAAAAAGACAGCAGCAATACTACTGGAAAGGACGGTTTCAATATTTCCCATACGTAATCCTTTGTATAGGCGTTGAGGTGGACGTACACTAAGATGGAATAGACCCGCCAATATGCCCAAGGTCCCTGCTGCAATATGATGAGAGGCTATTCCTCCCGGAACAAAAGGATCAAAACCCTCCACACCCCACGCTGGATTTACGGATTGTACCCTTCCAGTTAGTCCATAAGGATCGGACACCCATATTCCAGGACCATACAATCCTGTTACATGAAATGCACCAAAACCAAAGCAAGCCACCCCTGATAGAAATAAATGAATTCCAAAGATCTTAGGCAAATCCAAAGAGGGTTTTCCTGTACGTTCATCAGTAAATATTTCTAGATCCCAATACACCCAATGCCAGATAGCTGCCAAAAAGCACAAGCCCGAAAACACAATATGTGCCCCGGCCACACCTTCGTAACTCCAAATACCCGGATTCGTTACAGTACCCCCTGTGATACTCCAACCGCCCCATGAATTGGTTATTCCTAAACGAGTCATGAAGGGTATAACGAACATACCCTGTCTCCACATTGGATCAAGAACAGGATCAGAAGGATCAAAAACTGCTAATTCGTATAGAGCCATCGAACCGGCCCAACCAGCAACCAGAGCTGTATGCATTATATGGACAGAAATCAAACGACCGGGATCATTCAATACGACGGTATGAACACGATACCAAGGCAAACCCATGGAAATACCCCTTTATCAATGAAAAATAGACACAATGTAACTTTATTGCATTGGAAAAAACCATGCTGTGGACCCTCTTTTTAGTGGATTATCTTGGGGAAATAATTAATATTTGTTTGATTTGTTTGATTCTTTTCAATTACTTTTAGTAATAATGAAACTATTTTGTTCGTAGGAACAAAAAGAAGCAGATCTATTCTACACCCGATAAGTACCAATACGCAATGGTAGGGGAGTTGATACCATTTTATATGAGTGAATGCATATATATATTTGTTCATCATTCAAAGGACTTATTTGTAATAATTTTCCTTTATTCATTTTGTCTTCTTTATCTTTTTTTATAAACTTAGTCAATCTATGGATAAAATATGATAAAGGCCAATATTAGTAGGACACTAAATCCATTGTTACGCTTTCACATCAAAGTGAGATATAGTACTTAATTTTTCTTTTATTTAATGCCTATTGGTGTTCCAAGAGTACCTTTTCGAAGTCCTGGAGAGGAAGATGCATTGTGGATTGACGTATAGTGCGACTTGTCAGATATATTGGGTCATATGGTATTTCCCCATTCTCTTTCCCGATCGAGATATCCTCCCCTTCGCCCAAGAAAGATTGATTGAATTATCAAAAATTTGGAGCGTGAAGTTCAATTAGATCCATTTTTTCGGGAGGGTATACAGATTAATATTATCAATTAGAATAATTTATGGTTATCTTGGTTAGGCCAATAAAATGAAGTATCCAGGCTCCGTTTAGAAAAAAACCGGTAAAAAATCTATTTATGATTACTATTTCTATCATATTCTATTTCTTTATATATTTATAATAGAAGTGATCTCAAACTGTTAATCAATCGAGTAATATGATGAATGCATTGAATATCTGTTGTAAGACATGAAATAAATTGTAAAAAGGAAGTCGTAGCAAAAGGACGTGGTATTGGGGCATTTGTCATATATGTGCAAATCCAAATCGGGCGGATCTTTACTCGGAGTAGAGCATAAACCTAAAAAAATTGAAGAAGCCCATTCAGAAACAAGAAAATTACATCGCGATTGAGATTGTATCTCGATGAAACAATACATCAATGAAAAGTTAGTTAGATAAATTTAGTAATTTTTTTTTATAGATAAACAAAACAGGCCAAAACCCATCTTTTTTGAAAAATGAAAGAAAAGCCCCTTTTTATAAGTTAAAAGCCTGGTATGAAAAAAAAAAAAAAAAAAAGAAAGCGCTAGAATCTACATCTACACATTGATTCTTTTTTTTTTTTTCGTTATTTTTGTTGAACCGTATGCATCAAAAGGTGCATGTACGGTTTCTAAGGGATACAACTTTATCCCAATCAACCGACTTTATCGAGAAAGATTACTTTTTTTAGGCCAAGGGGTTGATAGCGAGATCTCGAATCAACTTATTGGTCTTATGGTATATCTCAGTATAGAGGATGATACCAAAGATCTATATTTGTTTATAAATTCTCCTGGCGGATGGGTAATACCCGGAGTAGCTATTTATGATACTATGCAATTTGTGCGACCAGATATACAGACAATATGCATGGGATTAGCCGCTTCAATGGGATCTTTTATTCTGGTCGGAGGAGAAATTACCAAACGTCTAGCATTCCCTCACGCTTGGCGCCAATGAGTTTTTTATTTGATTTGAGAGAAAAAAGAAGACTATGCCTTCGCGCTATATGAAATATTAATATTAAGTAATAATAGCATGGCACTTCGAATTCGATATGATAAATTTTTTTAACCCTTAAATTATGTATCGAAAGAGTAGTATGAGATAAAAGGTATTTCCGATTAATCTATCGGGAGGCCTATTTCAGCGTCACAAACTTTTTTGTTTTCACGCCGGGAGGCTCTTAACAATATTTAGGTTATGAAAGAATATGAAAATAAAAAAAATCTTGTTTTTTTATTTGAAAAAAAAAAAAAAGAAACTTTGGGATTGCTAAATAACAGACGAAATAAATATATAAAGCAACGGAGCCATCATAGTATTTTTGAACTACTCCAAAAACAAAAAGAAGGGTGGTTATTGGATCATTTACCAACCCGAGTCTGATAGACCCTATATTTAATTTATTTGATATTTAAGTAAGGTAAAAACGAATTCCATTATAGAGCCGTATGCAATGCGTAAAAGATGCCTGTACGGTTGTTCAATTATATATTTTATTATTCTTTATCTCTTCACCTTATCATCATGCGAGATAGAATAAACATTTATTATGTTATATCATCAGGGTAATGATCCATCAACCTGCTAGTTCTTTTTATGAGGCACAGACGGGAGAATTTATCTTGGAAGCGGAAGAACTTTTGAAGATGCGCGAAACCATCACAAGGGTTTATGTACAAAGGACAGGCAAACCCTTATGGGTTGTATCCGAAGATATGGAAAGAGATGTTTTTATGTCAGCAACAGAAGCCCAAGCTCATGGAATTGTTGATCTTGTAGCGACTGAATAAAAAAGAAAAAATAACAAAAATTTCAGACGAATTGGTGATTTGAGATTTTATCTTCTTACCGGATTTAATATTCTATTCATTAATCTATTAATATAGAAATAAAATAATTCATAATCATCCGGTTAAGATCGATCTAAACCAGCCCATTATGTATATGATTCAATATGCCAACTATTAAACAACTTATTAGAAACACAAGACAGCCAATCAGAAATGTCACGAAATCCCCCGCTCTTGGGGGATGTCCTCAGCGACGAGGAACATGTACTAGGGTGTATGTGCGACTCGTTCAGATCATGGGCTAGGACAAAAGAAAGAAAACAATTGATCCAGTATCAACGATCAGTACCAGTGAATAGACTAGAATGGAAGAACTCCATTCAATATCTAAAAATCAAAAAGATCTATCCTTCTATTGTGGTATCAAATGTATGGTTTCCGTTGGTGCAAATCCAATCAACTCCGTTTTAAATTTAAGATGAGAAAGAATTCTCCATTGATAGCAAATGATATCCATTAAGCAGGGGAAATACTATTTTAAAAAGCAGAAAAATTATGCCTTACTCTTGCAAGAACGGACTAACAGGGTCAGCTACTCAGCTAATCTTCATAATTAAATACCGTTACTGTATAAGTAGATCTCATTGTGAAAGACCTCGTACTGGATAATTATGGGTAGAGCCAAAGAGTGTGAACTGTACAAGTTAACAATAACATTGATTAAATGAAAGAAGGGCTCCGGTGTATAGAGAGGACCTCACCGTTTAAGAAGTAACCATAGAAACGATGGAACCCACTATATCCATTTATATTTACTACTTTTATGTGTTTTTGATACCTAATATCAATACAATTTTTTCTAGGCATTTCACCTAGAAAAAAAAAAAAAAAATCGTGGTCGGGAAGGTTATAGTAGCAAAAGCCATTGGAATTTAAATTTTATACATTGGAAGAATCCGTTTTGTTATTAATAGACTTAGGGGAAGGGAATAACTGAAAGAAAGGAAATCGATTAGTTATTCATCAAAGTTTCATTTATTCAATGACCAGAATTAAACGAGGGTATATAGCTCGAAGACGTAGAACAAAAATTCGTTTATTTGCATCAACCTTTCGAGGGGCTCATTCAAGACTTACTCGTACTATTACTCAACAGAAAATAAGAGCTTTGGTTTCGGCTCATCGGGATAGAGGTAGACAAAAGAGAGATTTTCGTCGGTTGTGGATCACTCGGATAAATGCAGTAATTCGCGAGAATAAAGTATACTTTAGTTATAGTAAATTTATACACAATCTGTACAAGAGACAGTTACTTCTTAATCGTAAAATACTTGCACAAATAGCTATATTAAATAAGAGTTGTCTTTATATGATTTCCAATGAGATCATAAAATAAAGAGATTGGAAGGAATCCGTTGGAATAGTTTAAATGGAGTTCCCTGGAGAATGAACTCTGGGAAGGTAGAGTAGAAATTAGTATGATAAAATATGATTATGATAAAGTCATCAAAATGAAGAAAGACGTTAAATAAAAAATATTTATTCCTCTTCTCCCATTTTTTTTCTTACGACAGGACATTTCGATTTTACGATTTTTCGAACAAAAAAAAAACGTCAATCCGCATTTGAGTTTGGATTGGAATTTCATTTTGATTCAATTCAATTGAAGAGTCAACCTATTTTTTTTCTGGTTCTAAGACCAGCAGCTCTAGCGGTTGACTCGCTTCTTTCAAATTGTTTCTCATTATTAAGAAAAGGTAACGGAGATAAAATACGAGCTTGTTTTATAGCAATAGTAATTAATCGTTGTTGTTTTAAGGTCAATCTATTCACCCGTCTAGATAATATTTTTCCTTGTTCGCTAATAAATCGACTAATTAAACTCATGTTTCTATAATCAATTCGATCCCCCGATTGGATCGGAGGCAAACGCCTACGAAAAGATCGCTTAGATTTAAGAAAGATTCGCTTGGATTTATCCATGGTTTGTTTATTCCTTATCCTGAAAATCCCAATCCTATTTCTTAATTCTACATCATCTTTGATCCGATCGAAATAGGATTTGGTTTGTTTATATTTATTTTTTTATATTTATTTGTTTATATTTAATGTTTATATTTAATGTTTATATTTAAATAAATTAAATAAATTAAAAAAGAAATTATATATATATTGTTATATATAATATGTAATTTTGCATCTTCCTTGGAAGACTGACACACGAGCGATCGGTTCGATCTATTTCTTTATCTCCCCATGAATCGTATGTTTGTAACAACAGGGACAGAATTTTCTCAATTCCAATCGACTAGGCGTATTGTGTCGATTCTTTTGAGTAATATATCTGGAAATGCCCATTGATTCCTTATTAACACGATTTCGAACACAACTGGTACATTCCAAAATAACCGTTACTCGGACATCTTTACCCTTAGCCATGAACCTCCTTTGGTTTTTGATTCACTCAATTCTTTAATTTTCCGACCCGAAGCAAGGAAGAAGAAAGGACACAAAAATAGAAGCAGGTAACTCGAAATCAAATTATGAAAGAAATATTTTGTTGCAATCAATATAGTAATAAATAGTAATGTAATAAATAATAATAGTAATGTAATAAATAATAATAGTAATGTAATAAATAATAATAATAATAATAGTAATAAATAATAAGTAATATAATGATTTCTAACTATATTTATAATTTTTAATTGCCGTACAGTATTTCATTTTCAGTTAAGTATCTTGTATGATATTGTTGCCCCAACCACCGCATTTCCATTCTATTATTAATTTAATTTGAGCCTGAGCCCGAGTTCATAGTTTCACTGAGGGTAAAACCGCTTTTTCTTTGTTTTTTTTTTTTTTTAGAAAGAATAAGTAAAAAAAGAAAAAAAGAAAAAACAAAGAAAAAAAGAAGGGAGGGGTAGGGATTAGTTACAGATATTTGATTGTATCTCTAATCTTCTTCCCCCTTCCCATATCAATAGCTAGAATGAAAAAAAGGGGAATATCAACGCATCCGGAAAAAAACGATTGATCTCTATCAATAAACCTGCTAAAGACCCGAACCATAGAGTACTTACTACCGGTGCCACGGAGAGATATGTTTTTAGATCTCGCATTTTAAAAACTCCTCTTTCTGTATTCGTTATTGTAATTTTATTGTAATTTGTAATACATAATGGTAATACATATATGACCGGATGTGTATATGTAGTTAATGACTTACCACTTGTACGCGGAGTTCCTAATTCAAATTGAAATGTACAAAATAGATATTTATTAAAAGAAAAAAATACGTCCATTTCCGCCTTAAATTCCTAAAAAATATTAATTTTTTGTGGTAGATTTCATATTTATTTCATACTTTATATAAGTCTTTTACCATATTATATGTTTGTTATATGATATACGAGACCAAAAGGAAGAAGGAAGAAATGATAAGATAGTTTGCGTATATCAATGTAGGAAATAAAGATGTGGAAAACAAGACAGGGATTCTCTACAATGACACTGTAGACCAATTGAAAGGGATGTAGCGCAGTTTGGTAGCGCGTTTGTTTTGGGTACAAAATGTCACGGGTTCAAATCCTGTCATCCCTACCTATTACTTATCTTCTGAGCAGTAACGAGGGATCAATTGAGATCAATTAATAAAATTGTACATACATAATTAAATAAATATTTCTTTTTTTTTTTTTTTTTTTTAGTATATATATATGCAAGATAAATTGGGGTTACAAAATTTTTATTGTGATAATAAAGCGCTCTTAGTTCAGTTCGGTAGAACGTGGGTCTCCAAAACCCGATGTCGTAGGTTCAAATCCTACAGGGCGTGATTCTGTGTTATTGTTAATCGCGGGAGGTCAAAATTACACTAAAATAATTGAGCAGCAACCTAATTTTGACCTCCCGCGGATTAAAGGAAGTAGGAGGTCAATAAAAAACGAGATGTTAATTAATCAAAGATCCAACTGATCACCACGTCTGTATTGTAAATAGGCAGTTACGAATAATCCAGCCAAAGTAATAGGAATTAGACCTAAGACGATTCCAAATAGAAAAACTTCAATCATTTCAATTTGTTTGAAAGGGGGAAGGGAGAGGTAATATTTATCCTTAAATATTAATCTGTATTGACTATACATCTCAATGACCAAGAATTGGTAAGGGACTGGAGAATATATGAACTACCATAGAAAGATTTTTTTATAAATTGTTCATTAAATTAATTTCAAATAAGTCGTATCTTGCTCAGACCGATAAATAAAGCTGAGGTTATAGTCAAAGATGCTAGTAGAAAACCGAAATAACTAGTTATAGTAGGCATGAAAAGGCTAAATGAAATATGTTCTTTTTATACATATGTTTCTAAAGCACTTCCCTAAGTTTCAATTTTTGAAAGATACGAGGATAAACAAAAATACCAACCAATTGAAAGGATAAATTCAATTGAAAATATTTGATTCATCAATTATTATAGACGATACTAATAAAAATAGAGTAACATAAGTAAGAAATCAATTAATCATCTGTGACATTTACCCATCCCACGCTTTTGAATCAATAGATTCATCGGTCAACTGACTGAACTAATATATGTATATAACTAACTATATGTATATATAGAATATTAGAATGTATATATAGAATATTAGAAATTATAAATAAAGTAATAATAAGAACGTTTTTTATAACTTCATTCACAAAATGAAACTCTCTTTGAATCACTCTGGAATAAAATTGGAAAATAAGTTTGATTGTTTTTTATTGTATCGAAATATCGAATCCATTTTTTTTTTTTTCGAACGACACTTCTAATGCACTTTTTTTTTTACTTTAAAGCGAACTCAGTAGTAGTTCATTCACATAATCTCGCGATTGAAAAGAAAAAAGTATCGCACGATAAGATCAATCGAAACTGGGTTTTACATTTTATCTTTCCATATTACAAAGACCCATCTTTGTAATTAGGTCACGAAGGACCCCCTTGGGGGGCTAATAGAATAATGCGTGCATCACGAATATTTATTGTTTTTTATTTATTCGTTGTTCCTCTTTCTTTCATTGAATCTACTATTGTTACTTGTTACTGGGTGGCCAACCAATTCCTAAAAAAAAAAAAAAGATTCCAACAAAAAACATCTTATACAACCACAAAACGTATGTTTTTAGATGTAACGTCTAATTGAATCGTAAGAATATGAGAATCTCCTTCATAAATTATTGGAAACCAACCTGTCGAATTCACATTTTACTTGATCTTCAGTTTCTACTGAAGAAAATCCTTATACTACAGGAATTTGAGGAATTTTATATTAAATGGTACAAAATTCTACATCGACAAGCAACAAGAAAAGAAGAAAGAAATTATCTAACACTTCATTTCGATATTGATTGTGAAATTTCATTGCTGTGTCAGAAGAAGGATAGCTATACTGATTCGGTATACTCTAAAAACACCCTTGGTACAATATTGACGATCTCACAAAGATTGGTTTCAGTAAATGGAAATTTACTGATTTAATCTTTTACGGAATCGGCCCCCCCCTGACTGTACAAGAATATGCGGAGCTCAACATGTCTGGAAGCACAGGAGAACGTTCTTTTGCGGATATTATTACCAGTATTCGATACTGGGTCATTCATAGCATTACTATACCT